AGTTGTTCGTCTTTGAATCGAGTTGGACCCCCCAAAAAGAATAAAAATGAAAGTAAAGGTTTTCTTTTTTTGATAGATCGTTTCGATATATCGTAGAGCACTTTTTTTCTTCTCATTCGAGATATTATGGGCAATTAACCAACCTATTAATGTACTGAATCCAATGAGTTAAAAAAAAATAAGTAAAAGGTAATATCAGGTCGTTCGCCCCCAAATGGATTAGATCCTTTTTATTGAAAAAGAAAAGAAATGATCAAAATTGAAGTTCTTTTCAAATCCAATTTTTTTATTTTATTCCAAAATTACTTAAATATAATTTATTTAAGTAATTTTGGATGAAGTTACACGACACAGTTCTTATTACTATTACTTTACTCAACTCACGAATTGCACAATGAATCTGTCGATTCGGAATCACAGGACCGATCGATGTCATAGCTGATGAATCAAGAACTTTCAATTGAACTAAACTAATCCTGTCAATTGGTTTTTTCTTACCGTTACTGTTATATCTGGGAAAAATTGAAACTTAGGTAAGTGTTTTATCAACATATGTAACAAAAGAACATATCTAATTTAGCTCTTTCATGCCTACTATAACTAGTTATTTCGGTTTTCTACTGGCTGCTTTAACTATAACCCCAGCTCTATTGATTGGTTTGAATAAGATACGACTTATTTGAAATGAATTGAATGAACAATTCATAAAAATGAATATTTCTCTGAGATTCCAGGTGTTCCAGGTTCCTTTCCACATCAATTGCCAATTCTTGGTTATTGAGATTCACGGATAATTCAGATTAATATTTAGGGATAGATCTTACCCATCTTTTTATCCCCTCAAAAAACCGAAATGATTGAAGTTTTTCTATTTGGTATCGTCTTAGGTCTAATTCCTATTACTTTGGCAGGATTATTCGTAACTGCATATTTACAATACAGACGTGGTGATCAGTTGGACCTTTGATTGAGTAACATTTCTTTTTTTTGATTGACCTCCTCCCTGCGGGAGGTCAAATTCAAGTTTCAATTAAACTTTTTTTTGTTAAGTTTTTTTATTGTGATTCGACATAACATAAACGGAATCACGCTCTGCAGGATTTGAACCTACGACATCGGGTTTTGGAGACCCGCGTTCTACCGAACTGAACTAAGAGCGCTTTCTTATTACAGGAGATACGACTGTAGTGTAAAGAAAAGATTTTTTTACCCCCAAACATATCTTGCATACGTATAGCATGCAAAAATGAAAGATTATGTCCAATTTCAATCGATCTTAATTAATCCCTCGTTACTTCCCATAAGAGAAGTAATAGGTAGGGATGACAGGATTTGAACCCGTGACATTTTGTACCCAAAACAAACGCGCTACCAAGCTGCGCTACATCCCTTTTTAAAGTTCTTGTACAGTGTCATTGTACAAAATCCCTGTCTTGTTTTCCACATTGTTATTTTCCCCTCTATCTATATACAATTTTCTTGTCATTTCTTCTTTTTGGTTTCATATAATAAAAAAATTTTATACATCTGAAACCTAACGTATAAAAAAAATGAAAATTTATCTTATCGGCGTATCGTATAAAAAAAAGAATAAAAATTTATCTTATCGGAAATGCTCAGGAAGAAGGGGTCATCTTTTTCTTTCTTTTTTAGGGGCAGGAAAATCTCATCTATCGGTTCATTGTACATATCTATTTTAGTTAGGAATTCCGCGTAAAGTAAAAAAAAAATACAAATGATCTTGAACTACAACATCTGACCATACATATATGTATTACAATAAAGAAGGAGGATTTTCAATGCGAGATATAAAAACATATCTCTCCGTGGCACCTGTGCTAACTACTCTATGGTTTGGGTCTTTAGCAGGTCTATTGATAGAAATTAATCGTTTATTCCCAGATGCCTTGTCATTCCCTTTTTTTTCATTCTAGTTATTAATATGCGAAGAAATGAAGAAAATTAGGGATACAATTCTACGTGACGTGACTAAAATTTCGCCCCTTCCTTTTTTTTCAGTTCTTTAGGATAGGAGGAGGATAGGAAGGAAAGAAAAAAGAAAAAGTGTATTGAACCTCGACAAAAATCTGGTGAATCTAAGATCGAATTTTGGGAAACAGAAATGGAAATGTGTATCCAGATCTAGGGCAGAATCCACGAAATCATAGCATAGAAAGAAGATACTTAAATGAAATATTGGGATTTAAGATAGGAATAATTGATAGTTAGAAAGAAATTGTATTACTTAATTATTACTTTATTATTAATTATTACTTTATTAATTATTACTATTACTCTATTAATATTAATTGTAATTATATAATTACAACACATACAACACAACGAAATCTTTAGAAATGAAAATGGAATTTCAAGTTAGTAACTTCTATTGATTTTCTTATTGATTTTTTTGTTCTTTTATTCTTCTTCAGTTCGGGTCGAAAATAGAAGAAGTTAAGTCGATCCAAAATCAAAAGGGGGTTCATGGCCAAGGGTAAAGATGTCAGAGTCAGAGTTATTTTGGAATGTACCAGTTGTGTCCGAAATGGTGTCAATAAAGAATCGCCGGGTATTTCTAGATATATTACTCAAAAGAATCGACACAATACATCCAGTCGATTAGAATTGAGAAAATTTTGTCGCTATTGTCACAAGCATACGATTCATGGGGAAATAAAGAAATAGATGGAACGGAACGTGTGCGCGATCTTTCCAAGGAAGAGGAAGAACTTAACATATTTAAGTTAACATATTTAACTTAACATAAATATAACATATATAATATACATAATATATACAATACAAATCAAACCCGATTTCATTTTCATATATATATACATACATATGATATGTATTATATATGAGTTGTATAATATAAACGATGCGAATCAAAGCCTATTTCGGTCAGATCTGAAATGAATAAAGAAATAGAATTTTAGAGATAAGGAATAAACCATGGATAAATCCAAGCAACCTTTTCGTAAATACAAGCGATCCTTTCGTAGGCGTTTGTCCCCAATTGGATCGGGGGATCGAATCGATTATAGAAACATGAGTTTAATTAGTCGATTTATTAGTGAACAAGGAAAAATATTATCTAGACGGGTGAATAAATTGACCTTGAAACAACAACGATTAATTACTATTGCTATAAAACAAGCTCGTATTTTATCTTTGTTACCTTTTCTTAATAATGAGAAACAATTTGAGAGAGCCGAGTCGATCCCCAGAACTACTGGTCCTAGAACCAGAAATAAATAAACATACTCCTCAATTGACTCAAAACTCCAATCGGAACTCAAGCTCAGATTGATGTTTTGTTCAAAAGGCCTAGAATCCCGATTTATTTCTTGTGTTATAAGAAATAAAAAAATGGGGGAAGAAGAAATCTTTTTTTTTATTGAAACATGTTCGTTCATTCCTACTACTTATCTTACTTAATTTTTTTTATTCTATCTTCCCGGAGTTCATTCTCCGGGGAATTCTGTTTCAATTTCAATCATTTCTGTATTATATTTTATAATATCATATCCTTTATTTGATAATCTGATTGGAAATCATGTAAAGACAATTCTTATTTGATATAGATATTTGCGCAAGTATTTTACGATTAAGAAGCAATTGCTTCTTGTACAGATTTGGTATTAATCTACTATAATTATAGAATACCTTATTCTCACGAATTACTGCATTTATTCGAGTGATCCACAAACTACGAAAATCCCTCTTTTGCCTGCCTCTATCTCGATGAGAGGAAACCAAAGCTCTCATTTTCTGTTGAGTAGTCGTTCGAGTAAGTCTTGAATGAGCCCCAATAAAGGTTGATGCAAATAAACGAATTTTTGTTCGACGTTTCCGAGCTGTATATCCTCGTCTAACTCTGGTCATTGAATCAAATTAAACCTTAATGAATAACTAATTGATTTCTCTTCTTTCAGTCATCCTTTACCCCCCGTCAATTAATAACAAAACGGATTATTCCGATATATAAAATAAAAATTCCAATGGCTTTTGCTACTATGACTTTCCCCAACCACGATTTTTTATTCCTTCCAGGCATTTCACCTGGAAATAAGAAATTCTAACGATACCAAATAAAAAAAAATAGTGGGTTCCATCGTTTCTATGGTTACTTTTTTTTTAAACGGTGAGGTCCTCTCTATACACCGGAGCCTCTTCTTTCATTTTATCAAATGTTATTGTTAACTTGTATAGTTCACACTCTTTGGCTCTACCCATCAATTATACAGTAATAGTTCTTTTCACAATAAGAGTTATCCATACAGTGACGGCATTTAATTATGAAAGTTGGCTAGGTAGCTGACCCTGTTAGTCCGTTCTTTCAAGAATAGGAGTATAACCTTTTTGCTTCTTATAATACCATTTCCTCCGCTTAATGGATAACCATTTGCCCCCAATGGGGAATTGCTTTTCATCTCAAATCTAGGTGATTGGATTTGCACCAATGTAAACCATAAATTTCAAACACAATATAGGTATATGATAGATCTTCTCTATCTATCCTATTCATTGGTACTGGTCATTGATACTGGAAAATTGTCTCATTTGTTCGAACTCATGATCTGAACGAGTCGCACATACACCCTAGTGCATGTTCCTCGACGCTGAGGACATCCTCTAAGAGCGGGAGATTTCGTGACATTTCTTATTGGCTGTCTTGTGTTTCTAATAAGTTGTTTAATAGTTGGCATGTCGTATGTATATATAGAATTCTAGAATGGAATGGGTTGGTTTAGATCGATCTTAACCTGATGATTGATGATCATGAATTTTTTTTCTATTCAATATCAAATCGCAGAAAATTCGAATTATGGTTTGAAATGGATTTACATGAAATCCCTAGTATTTTCATTTTCGACCGCTACAAGATCAACAATGCCATGAACTTGGGCTTCTGTTGCTGACATAAAAACATCTCTTTCCATGTCTTCGGATACAACCCATAAAGGATTACCCGTTCTTTGTACATAAACCTTTGTGAGGGTTTCGCGAAGTTTCAGTAGTTCTTCCGCTTCCAGGATAAATTCGCCTGCTTGTGCCTCATAAAAAGAACTAGCAGGTTGGTGAATCATAACCCTGATGATATTGATATAACATCATGAAGGGTTCTTCTATCTTGCATGATTGGGCTAAAGTAAGGGATAAAAAAAATATAAGAAAAAAGAATAGAATTGTACAACCGTACAGGCATCTTTTGTGCATACGGCTCTACAATGGAATTTACTTTTTCTTTTTCTTCTCTTCTATTCTATTGAAGAAAGAAATAGAATCCATCCGATCCGGATCGTTGAATGATCCATTTACCACCCTTCCTTTCGTAGGAGTAAAAAAAATACTATGATGGTTCTGTTGCTTTATATATTTATTTTGTCTGTGATTTAGCAATCCCAAAGTTCCTTTCTGATACGATCAAATAAGGAAAAAAATGATCTTTTTTTTTTTCATTTTTGTACTTTTTCTTTCATAACATAAATATCAGAAAGAGAATTCTGGTGTGAAAAAGAATGGTTTGTGACGCTGAAATGTACCCCCGACACATAAGATCAAATCCGAAATGACCTCTATTTCATACTACTATCTCGACATAAAATCTCATGTTATGAAAAAAACAATAATGGTTTGCTCATATCGAACTCGAAGTGCCATGCTATTATTACTTATTATTCATATTCAATATGGCGAAGGCATAGTCTTCCTTTTTTTTTCAAATAAAAAAACTCATTGGCGCCAAGCGTGAGGGAATGCTAGACGTTTGGTAATTTCTCCTCCGACCAGAATGAAAGATCCCATTGAAGCGGCTAATCCCATGCATATTGTATGCACATCGGGTGGCACAAATTGCATAGTATCATAAATGGCTATTCCTGGTATTACCCATCCGCCGGGAGAGTTTATAAATAAATAAAGATCCCTAGTATCATCTTCTATACTGAGATATACCATGAGACCAACAAGTTGATTCGAGATCTCGCTATCAACTTCTTGGCCTAAAAAAAGTAATCTTTCTCGATGAAGTCGGTTGATTAGGACAAAATTGGTTCCCTTAGGAACCGTACGTGCACCTTTGGATGCATACGGTTCAAAAATAAAATTGCGAAAAAAAGAATCAATGTGTCGATTCCAGTTCTATTTCTTTTTTTTTCTGTAACAGGTTTTTGTTTTTCTAATGAAGGGGGTTTTCTTCTTCTATTTTTCAAAAAACATAAGATGAGTTTTGTTCCCTTACCTATAAAAAAAAAGAATTTACTGAACTTATTGAACTAACCTCTCATTGATGTATTGTTTCATCGAGATTCAAATCACGATGTCATTTTATTGTTCCTGAATGGGCCCTTTCCGTTTTTTTAGGTTCATGTTTGTTCTACTCCGGGAAAAGATCTGCCCGAATTCTATTTGTACATATAGGGCAAATGATCTCAGTACCACTTTTTTTGTTACGACTTCTTTTTCAATTTGTTTCATGTCTTCTCCAAACTATTCGATGTATTCATCATACTACTCCATTGGTTGGCAGTTTGAGATCGCTCCTATAGTAAGTATAAGAATCGTTTATGATACAAGTGGTAATCGTACATATATTATTATCAATTTGTTACCAATTTGGTATTTTCTGAACGGAGCCTGGAGACTTTATTTTATCAGTCCAAGTCAACCATAAATTCTTCTAATTGATAATATTGATCCCCAATATAAATTGATCTAATTGTACTTCACGCTCCAAATGATTGATGGTTCACTCAATCTCAATACAATATTTCTTGGGCGAAACAGAGGATATCTCGATCGGGGGAGAGAACGGGTAAATCCCATATGACCCAATATGTCTGACAAGTCGCACTATACGTCAACCCAAACTGCATCTTCCTCTCCAGGACTCCGAAAAGGTACTTTTGGAACACCAATGGGCATTAAATTAAAGAAAAAAAACTAAGTACTATACTTCACTTTAATATGGAAACGTAACAATGGGTTTATTGTCTTCATCCTTTTTTCTGTTTATTCTATTTTCTAGATAGATTGATTGGAAGGTTTATAGAGTAAGATAGAATGAATAAAGAAAAATTTTAACGAACGGAGCAATCGATCGTTCGAATGATAAACAAGTATCTATGCATTCGTTCCCACAAAATGGTACCAATTCTCCCATTGCGTATTGGTACTTATCGGGTATAGAATAGATCTGCTTCTCTTTGTTCTTATGAACAGAATTGTTCCGTTATTTTCAATGGAACGGAATAAATATTAACTCTTTCTCATACAGAATCCACTGAAAAGGTTAGGTACTTAGGTACATAGTATAGTCCTTTCCAATGCGATAAAATAAGGTGACATAGTGTCTATTTATCTTTGATAAAGGGGTATTTCCATGGGTTTGCCTTGGTATCGTGTTCATACTGTCGTATTGAATGATCCCGGTCGATTGCTTTCTGTCCATATAATGCATACAGCTCTAGTTTCTGGTTGGGCCGGTTCGATGGCTCTATACGAATTAGCGGTTTTTGATCCCTCTGACCCTGTTCTTGATCCAATGTGGAGACAAGGTATGTTCGTTATACCCTTCATGACTCGTTTAGGAATAACCAATTCGTGGGGTGGTTGGAGTATTTCAGGAGGAACTATAACGAATCCGGGTATTTGGAGTTATGAAGGTGTCGCAGGGGCACATATTGTGTTTTCTGGCTTGTGCTTCTTGGCAGCTATCTGGCATTGGGTGTATTGGGATCTAGAAATATTCTGTGATGAGCGTACGGGAAAACCTTCTTTGGATTTGCCCAAGATCTTTGGAATTCATTTATTTCTCTCAGGGGTGGCTTGCTTTGGCTTTGGCGCATTTCATGTAACAGGTTTGTATGGTCCTGGAATATGGGTGTCCGATCCTTATGGACTAACTGGAAAAGTACAATCTGTAAATCCAGCGTGGGGCGCGGAAGGTTTTGATCCTTTTGTTCCGGGAGGAATAGCCTCTCATCATATTGCAGCGGGTACATTGGGCATATTAGCAGGTCTATTCCATCTTAGTGTCCGTCCGCCTCAACGTCTATACAAAGGATTACGTATGGGAAATATTGAAACTGTACTTTCTAGTAGTATCGCTGCTGTTTTTTTTGCAGCTTTCGTTGTTGCTGGAACTATGTGGTATGGTTCAGCAACTACCCCAATCGAATTATTTGGTCCCACTCGTTATCAGTGGGATCAGGGATACTTTCAGCAAGAAATATATCGAAGAGTTAGCGCCGGACTAGCCGAAAATCTGAGTTTATCGGAAGCTTGGTCTAAAATTCCCGAAAAATTAGCTTTTTATGATTACATTGGTAATAATCCGGCAAAAGGGGGATTATTCAGAGCAGGCTCAATGGACAACGGGGATGGAATAGCTGTTGGATGGTTAGGACACCCCGTCTTTAGAGATAAAGAAGGGCGCGAGCTTTTTGTACGTCGTATGCCTACTTTTTTTGAAACATTTCCGGTAGTTTTAGTAGATGGAGACGGAATTGTGAGAGCCGATGTTCCTTTTAGAAGGGCAGAATCAAAGTATAGTGTTGAACAAGTAGGTGTAACTGTCGAGTTCTATGGTGGCGAACTCAATGGAGTTAGTTATGGTGATCCTGCTACTGTAAAAAAATACGCTAGACGTGCCCAATTAGGTGAAATTTTTGAATTAGATCGGGCTACTTTGAAATCCGATGGTGTTTTTCGTAGCAGTCCAAGGGGTTGGTTCACTTTTGGGCATGCTACGTTTGCTTTGCTCTTCTTTTTTGGACACATTTGGCATGGTGCTAGAACCTTGTTCAGAGATGTTTTTGCTGGTATTGATCCAGATTTGGATGCTCAAGTGGAATTTGGAGCATTTCAAAAACTTGGGGATCCAACTACAAGGAGACAAGTAGTCTGATACAACATTGCTCTGGTATCTTTCGCCTCTATTTTTTTTTGATTTGATATAAGGTACCGGAGAAATCTTGATTTGAATCACCATTTATTCTTTGACTCTTTACTTTTCTTTATATGGTAAATGATCCCAAATGAATAGGTGTGGAAGCTATAATTGTAAACCACGATCGAATCTATGGAAGCATTGGTTTATACATTCCTTTTAGTCTCGACTTTAGGGATAATTTTTTTCGCTATCTTTTTTCGAGAACCGCCTAAGGTTCCGACTAAAACTAAAAAAATGAAATAATTTTTCATTATCTCAATTGAAGTAATGAGCCTCCCAATATGGGAGACTCATTACTTCAACTAGTCCCCGTGTTCTTCGAATGGATCTCTTAGTTGTTGAGAGGGTTGCCCAAAAGCGGTATATAAGGCGTACCCAGTAAAGCTTACAAGTAAACCAGATATGGAGATGGCGACTAGGGTTGCTGTTTCCATTTTTAGATAATTTCAAGATCACAATGGATCTACGATAAGATCGTTTATTTACAACTACAACGGAATGGTATACAAAGTCAACAGATCTCAACCAATGAATAGTATTTTATGGCTACACAAACCGTTGAGGGTAGTTCTAGATCTGGGCCAAGACGAACTACTGTAGGGAATTTATTGAAACCATTGAATTCGGAATATGGTAAAGTAGCACCGGGCTGGGGGACTACACCACTTATGGGGGTCGCAATGGCTCTATTTGCGATATTCCTATCTATTATTTTGGAAATTTATAATTCTTCCGTTTTACTGGATGGAATTTCAATGAGTTAGGTTCATAAGAACTAGAAAGTCCTAGTTTTTCAATCAAAAAAATTACTTTACTTAAGAAAGACTCGGATTTCTAGACCATTCTGGTAGTTCGACCGTGAGATTTATTTGTTTCGGTATTTTCGGAATATGAGTGTGTGACTTGTTATAATTGATCCTATTGATAATACAGAAAATGGGCCTGTCATCTCTATCAAGATGATTCTACCTCGTCGGATATTTATTCTAGTATCTGGAGCACGGAATATATAGAATAGATCAAGAAAAGAAATATTTGAAC